GGTTAATTGGTCACATTTTTTTCATGAAATGGGTTGGATTGGTATTATTCTGGATACGGCAAAATCATTCTATTCGATCTAATAAGTATCTTGTGTCAGAATTTCGAAATTCTATGGCTCGAATCTTTAGTATTCTCTTATTTATCACCTCTGTCTACTATTTAGGAAGAATGCCGTCACCTACAGTCACTAAGAAACTGAAAGAGAAAGAAACTTCAGAAACGGAAGAGGGGGAAGAATCGGAAGAAAAGGAGGATCTGGACAAAATAGATGAAACGGAAGAGACCCGAGTGAATGGAAAGGAAAAAACAAAGGATGAATTTCACTTTCAAGAGGCACGCTATCAAGATAGCCCAGTTCATGAAGATTATGATCTGGATACCCATCAAGAGAATTTGGAATTGGGAAGACTGAAAGAAAAGAAAAAGAAAAGTTCTTATTGGTTTTGGGTTGAAAAAACTTTTGTCACTTTTTTTTTCGATTATAAACGATGGAATCGTCCATTACGATATATAGAAAATGATCAATTAGAAAATGCTTTACGCAATGAAATGTCACAATTTTTTTTTTATACATGTACAAGTGATGGGAAACAAAAAATATCCTTTATGTATCCTCCTAGTTTATCGACATTTTCAGAAATGCTAGAACGAAGAATTTCTTTGTACATAAGAGAAAAAATATATGACGAAAATCTTTCTAATTCTTGGATTTATACCAATGAAAAAAAAAAGTTAAATTTGAATAATGAATTGATAAATAGAATAAAAATTCTAGAAAAAAATGAGGGATCTCCTAGTCTGGATAGGCTTGAAAAAAGAACCATATTATGCGATGATGAGAATAAAAAAAAATGCTTGCCAAAAGCATATGATCCTTTTTTCAACGGACCTTGTCGAGGAACACGAAAAAAACTCTATTCACATGCAATCATGAATCATTTAATTACTTATACAAATACAGAAGATTTAGTAGAAATTTTTTGGATAAATAAGATTCATGATCTACTTCTTAATGATTCCTTAGGAATTTACCGTCAATCATTTTTAAAAAAAACGGAAAAGTCCTTCATCTCAATTGATGAATTATCTTCTGAGTGCGGACACATTTTAAATTTTGAAAAATGTCCTTTATTGACAGAAGCAAAAATAATTGATTCAGAAAGTCAAGCAAAATCTTTGCAATTTGTATTCGATGTAATTACAAAAGATCAAAAAACAAAGAAAAAGAAAGATATTGGAATTCAAATAGAAGAAGTCAGTAAAAAGGTGTCTAGATGGTCATACAAATTAACCGAGGATTTGTTGGAAGAAGAGGAAAAAGAAAATGAAGAAGAATTAGAAGAAGAAGAGCATGAGATTCATTCAAGAAGAGCCAAACGTGTTGTAATTTATAACGATAATGATCAAAATACCAATTCTATTTCTAGTACTAAGAATGCTAGTAACAATGAGAAAAATGATAATAAAACGGAAGAGGAAGAGGAAGAGGAAGAGGAAGAGGAAGAGGAAGAGGTAGCTCTGATACGTTACTCCCAACAATCGTGTTTTCGTCGCAATCTAATCAAAGGATCCATGCGCGCTCAAAGACGTAAAACAGTTATTTGGGACCTCTTTCAAGTAAATGCGCATTCCCCACTTTTTTTGGACCGTATAGACAAAACATCTTTTTTTTATTCTTTTCATATTAATGAAATGAAGAATCTTATTTTGAGGAATTGGATGGGTAGAGAACGAGAATCTGAATTTACAATTTTAGATTCCCATTTTGAAAATCAAGAGACAAAAGAAGAAAGGGATAAAAAAGAACGTATAGAAATATCAGAAGCTTGGGATGCCTTTGTATTTCTTCAAGCAATAAGAGGTTTAATGTTAGTAATCCAATCTTTTTTTCGAAAATACATTATATTGCCTTCATTTATAATAGCTAAAAATATTTTACGTATGTTATTATTTCAATTCCCCGAGTGGTACGAGGATTGGAAGGAATGGAATAGAGAAATACATATTAAATGCACCTATAATGGTGTTCAATTATCAGAAACAGAATTTCCCCAAGATTGGTTAACAGACGGCATTCAGATAAAGATTCTATATCCTTTCTGTCTAAAACCTTGGCGAAAAGCTAAGGTACGATCTCATCATAGAGATCGAGGAGATTCAAAATATAAAAACCAAAATTTTTGTTTTTTAACAGTCTGGGGAATGGAAGCAGAACTTCCCTTTGGTTCTCCCCGAAAACGACCTTCTTTTTTTGAACCTATTTATAAAGAACTCAAAAAAAGAAATAGAAGGGTAAAAAAGAAGATTTTACAAGTTATAAACTTTTTGAAGGAAAGAATAAAATCCTTTATATTTCTAAAAGTTAGAAAAGAAAAAACAAAATGGGTCACTAAAATATTTATAGTTATCAAACTCATAATGAAAAAATTGGAAAAAATAAATCCAATTTTTTTCTTTGAGTTGAGGACAGAAAAAGTATATGAAATGAAGGAAAACGAAAAAGATTTACAAAAAAATCAAAAGATTCTTCGCGAATCATCTGTTCGAATTCGACCAAAAAATTGGTTAAATTATTCACTAATAGAAAGAAGAATGAAAGATCTTTCTGATAAGACAATAAAAATCAGGAATCAAATAGAACGAAACGAAAAAGAAAAAAAAAAAGATATAGTTCTAATTTCTGATAATAAAAGGCCGGAATCTTTGAAAATTTTAAAAAGGAAAAATATCCGATTAATGCGTAAATCGCACTACTTTCTAAAATCATTCATTGAAAAAATATACATAGATATTTTACTATGTACCATTAGCATTCCTAAGATCAATGCACAACTTTTCTTTAAATCAAAAAAAAATCTCTTTAAGAAATCCATTTACAACAATAAAAGAAATAAAGAACAAGAAGGAATTGATGAAACAAATCAAAATACAATGAAGTTTCATTTTGGTTTGACTAGAAAAAAGTTGTTTTCAAATACTTATAGTACTGAGAATAGGAATCCAAATTCCGATACTTATTGGAACTTATCTTCCCTATCTCAAGCATATGTATTTTACAAATTATCACAAACCCAATTACTTAATAAGGATCGCTTGAGACCTGTATTTCAATATAAAGGAAACTCTCCTTTTTTTAAGGAAAAATTAAAAGACTCTTGTATGATAATGATACACGGAATATTTGATTCCAAATCAAGACATAATAAAATTCATTCGTATGTAATGAACGAATGGAAAAACTGGTTAAAAGGTCATTATCAATACGATCCATCTCAAAAAAAATGGTCTCGATTAGTAACTAAAGAATGGCGAAATAGAATCAATCAACGCTGTATGATTCAAAACCAAAACAAGGAATCAATCCAATTGGATTTATATCAAAAATCCCAATTCATTCATTCCATGAAAAAAAATAACTATGCAGCGGATTCTTTTATGAGTCAAAAAGAAAAATGGAAAAAAAATCACAGATATGATCTTTTATCATCTAAATACATAAGTCCTCCTAATTCATATATTTCTGGATCAACATTCGAATTTGAAATAAACGGGGATCGAGAAATTCCATATCATTTCAATACATCGAAACCCGAATCATTTTATGTATTAGTAAGTATACCTAGTAATAATTATCTAGAAAAAGGATATATTATTGATAGGAATATAAATTTGGATAGAAAATATTTTGATTGTAGAATTCCTCATTTTTGTTTTAGAAAGAATATTGAGATCTGGACCAATGCACATATTGGCATGACGATTCATAAAAATACTAAGACTGAAATTAAAAATTTCAAAAAAATGAAAAAAAAAGATCTTTTTTCTACTACGGTTCGTCAAGACATCAAACCATGCAATCAAAAAAGAAACTTTTTTGATTGCATGGGAATGCATCAAGAGGGGTTCTCTGATACTGCATCAAATCATAATACTATATCCAATCTCGAATCTTGGTTCTTCCCAGAATTTGTGCAACTTTTTAACATATATAAGATTCAACCTTGGATCATTCCAATCAAATCACTCTTTTTTCATTTTAATAAAAATGAAAAAATAAATAGAAATACAAAGAAAAATCCTCATGAATCGTCTAATAAAAAAGATCTTGAATTAGTAAATTACAAGCAGGAAGAACAAGAACAACAGGATCAAGGAAATCTTATATCGAATCTACGAAAACAAAAGAATAAAAAAGCTGTTGAAGAAGATTACGCAAGATTAGACATAGAAATTCAAAAGGGTAGAAAAAAAAAAAAATCTCAATATAAGAGAAAAAAACAAACGGAACTAGATTCCTTTTTGAAAAAATATTTCCTTTTTCAATTAAGATGGGCTGATCCCTTGAATCAAAGAATAATGAACAATATTAGGGTATATTGTTTCCTACTTAGACTGATAAACCCAAAGGAAATTGCCATATCCTCGATTCAAAGAGGTGAAATAAATCTAGACGAAATGCTAATTCAAAAGGAGCTAGTTCTTACAGAATTGATAAGAAAGGGAATATTTATTATTGAACCAATTCGTCTATCTATAAGAAGGGACGGAAAATCTATTGTATATCAAACTATGGATATTTCATTGGTTGAGAAGAAGAAGCACCAAACAAATAGAAAATACGCAAAAAAAAGACATATTGAGAAAGAGGGGTTTGAAAAATCCATTCCACGATACAGCCACTTATTTTTTAGTGAAGACAAAAATCATTATGATTTCCTTATTCCTGAAAATATTCTATCTCCTAGGCATCGGAGAGAATTTCGAATTCGAATTTGTTTCAATTCACGGAATTGGAATGTTTTGGATAGAAATCCAAGATTTTGCAATGAAAAGAAAATAAAAAACTGTGGACAATTTTTGAATCAGAACAAGCATATTAACACTGATGCAAAAAATTTAATGAAATTCAAATTGTTTCTTTGGCCCAATTATCGATTAGAAGATTTAGCTTGTATGAATCGTTATTGGTTTGATACCAATAACAGCAGTCGTTTCAGTATGTCAAGAATACATATGTATTCACAATTCAGAATGAATTCAATTCAAATGCAAAATTAAAACATTTTGTTTTTTAGATTTTTTTTTATATTTTCTAGTGGATTTCCTACATATCGTGTGACATATTCTGTAGATGAAAGCCGAAATATATAGACTGTATAACATTAGAATTTCTAACACATGATGCTGATTTCATAGTGTATCCATTTTCACTAGGAGTAGCAGAATCTTTTTAGTTTAAGTAAAACGAAATCGTTCTATTTCGTGAATGCATATATTTATCAGACCCTTTTTATCCAATATCCAAATCCAATTGAAAATTGGATAAAATATACAAAACAAATAAACATAAATACATAAACAAAAAACAAATTAGTATATGAATAAATGAAATCCAATTTCGATTTATACTAGATGAAAATAACTGTCATAATAAATCTTATTATTTTTCCTGATCGGTAAAATTCACAGAAAATAAAAATTTTAATTTATTTTATGGTCAAAAATTCATTTATCTCAGTTATTCCACAAGAAGAAAAAGACGAAAATAGTGGGTCTGTTGAATTTCAAGTATTCCATTTCACCAGTAAGATACGGAGACTTACTTCACATTTAGAATTGCACAAAAGAGATTTTTTATCACAAAGGGGTCTGCGAATAATTCTGGGAAAACGTCAACGATTATTGACTTATTTGTCAAAGAAAAATAAAGTGCGTTATAAGAGATTAATGGATCAGTTAGATATTCGGGAACCAAAAACTCGTTAATTGAAATTAAATTTATTATTTGAGTTTCTTATTATTTATTATTAGCCTTGTTATTTTTTTTTTTTTTTTTTATAGAATTTACATTTTATATATGACTATATGAATATGAATAGGATTATTTAGAATTACTAGAATTATACTAAATTCAATTTAAATTAGGATAAATTAGGATATATATATATATGAAAAATGAAAATATAATGAAAATAGAATATATTTAATATTAAGAAAATAAACATGATTCGTATGTACAACTCATATTTCATGGTTATTCAAACGTAAATCAAAGGATCTTGGCCCTTTCTCATAAACAGATTTGAAAATCTATTGATTCTAGAAATTTTTGAAAATCATTGATTCGTCTGGTATCTACAATAGAAAATATATGATTTCCATCATTTTCTAATTAAAATTTTATCAGATCGAAAATCTTTTGTGTTCAAAACTGAAATTTATAGACCCAATGTCGCATTCAGTAAAAATTTATGATACATGTATAGGGTGTACCCAATGTGTACGAGCTTGTCCCACGGATGTATTAGAAATGATACCTTGGGACGGATGTAAAGCTAAGCAAATTGCTTCCGCGCCAAGAACCGAGGATTGTGTAGGTTGTAAGAGATGTGAATCCGCTTGCCCAACGGATTTTTTGAGTGTCCGTGTTTATTTATGGCATGAAACAACTCGCAGCATGGGTCTTTCTTATTGATATGTAACAAAAAACTCCCCTTGAATCATTTGATTCCTCTTTACCGAGAAAACTCCGTACTCGAGAAAATAAAATATATTATTCTTCTCCCGAGCACGGAGTTTTCTGGTCAAAATTTATCTTGTCTTTATCACGAGTTATTTTCCTTCATAAAGGAAATAAGGCGTAAATGGAAAAGTTTTTTATGAAAACTGAACTTACGAAAATACTAACTGAATATTCTTGATATTGAACTTGAACATTTCCATATGAATGGAACTGTATTTTGCTTCATTGTTTCCTAAACTCTATTGAATATAGACAATTCAACATGAATTTACTATTATTTTTTTAAGGTAGGCCGCCATGGTGAAATTGGTAGACACGCTGCTCTTAGGAAGCAGTGCTAGAGCATCTCGGTTCGAGTCCGAGTGGCGGCATAAAATTTATAATTATAATTAATTAATATTATATATATTCTATATATTCTATATTATTATTTAATATAGAATTTAATATAGAATATTAAATAATAGAATTATTTTTAATAATTCTATTTTCCCTTAACATTAGATTGTATTTATGTAAGATTCTAAAATTTATAGATATTTTCTATATTTCCATTTATATTTATGTTTTATATATTTAGGATTTCTTAATTTATTATAGTTCAATTATGGATCTCTTTATATTTTATATTTCTTTTTTATTTATTTTTCAAAGTTATGCTCTTATATTATTGATATTGATGGAATCACTATAGGTAATGACTAATAAAGAGTAATCCATTTTGAACAATATATGTCTTTCACATACAACGATAAAAATGAGTCACCTATCTTTGAATGGCAGTTCCAAAAAAACGTACTTCTATCTCAAAAAAGCATATTCGTAGAAATCCTTGGAAAAAAAAAGGCTCTTTAGCGGCAGTAAAAGCTTTTTCTTTAGCTAAATCTGTTTCTACCGGACAGTCAAAAAGTTTTTTTTTGACAAAAAAACTTTTTTTAAAAATATGAATTGAGAAGACAAATAATTGACATTTACTAATGTATTATTAATGTATATTTTTTCTTTTTTTTATTTAATATTTATTTAATATTTCTTTTAATCTCCAATGTCAATTATTTATTATTTAATAGGTACCCTTTTTTATGTTTATGATATTTGTGACCTTAGAACATATATTAACTCATATTTCCTTTTCGATCATCTCAATTGTGATTATGATTCATTTGATGAATTTATTAGTTTATGAAATAGAAGGATTGCATAATTCGTCAGAAAAGGGTATGATAGCTACTTTTTTCTCTATAACAGGGTTTTTAGTTATTCGTTGGATTTCTTCAGGACATTTTCCCTTAAGTAATTTATATGAATCATTAATCTTCCTTTCGTGGAGTTTCTCCATTATTCATATGATTCCATATCTTGGGAATCATAAAAATTATTTAAGCACAATAACTGCACCAAGTGCCATTTTGACCCAAGGTTTTGCCACGTCAGGTCTTTCAATTGAAATGCATCAATCCGCAATATTAGTACCTGCTCTACAATCTCACTGGTTAATGATGCATGTCAGTATGATGCTATTGAGCTATGCAGTTCTTTTATGCGGAGCATTATTATCAGTTGCTCTTATAGTGATTACATTTCGAAAAAATCTCGATTTTTTTTTGAACAAGAATTTTATAAGCTTAAGGAAGTCATTTTTCTTTGTTGGTACGATAGAATATTTGAACGAAAAAGAAAGTGTATTTAAAAAGACTTCTTTTCTCTCATTTCTAAATTTTTACAAATATCAATTAATTCAGCGTTTGGATTATTGGAGTTATCGTGTCATTAGTTTAGGGTTTACCTTTTTAACCATGGGCATTCTTTCTGGAGCAGTATGGGCTAATGAAGCATGGGGTTCTTATTGGAATTGGGATCCTAAGGAAACTTGGGCATTTATTACTTGGACCATATTTGCAATCTATTTACATATTAGAACAAATAAAAAATTGCAAGACCAAGGCACAAATTCGGCATTTGTGGCTTCTATAGGATTTCTCCTAATTTGGATATGCTATTTTGGGATCAATCTATTAGGAATCGGGTTCCATAGTTATGGTTCATTCCCATTTATATCTAATTGAATAAAATAAACTACATGAAGAACACATAAAAACATCGTCTGATAGACAATGAGTATTTGTGCGAGTTTTTGAAAACCGTTTGAATGGAGGAATTATTCAAATGGTTCTCAAAAACTCTAGATGTATTTCATTACAATTCTAATTCACTCTTCATTTTTTTCATTGTACAATGAAGAATCGTGAAAAGATGAAAGTCAAAGAATTATAAGACTTTCCTTCTAATTAATTAGAATTTTCTAAGCTATAAAAAGAATTAGTATCTATTTTCTATAAAAATAATCAAAATTATTAGCTAATATAACTTGTACCTTGTCAACCGATAACGGAAGAACGAAATCAGGATAAATCTCAATTCCTATTACAGGTAGAAAGATACAGATCGAAAGAAATAGTTTTCGCGGTCCAGAATATGAAAATTTGGAGTTTGGTATATTGAATAGCTTGTATTCATAGAAAATATGACGTAACATAGACAATAAAAAAATAGGAGTTAATATCATTCCAATTGCTATTACAAAAGTAATTAACATTTTTGGCATGAAAAGATATTTTTGGTTAGTAATTATTCCAAAAAAGACTAAGAATTCTGCAACAAAACCACTCATTCCTGGTAATACAAGAGAAGCCATCGAGAAACTACTAAACATGGTAAATATCAATATTTTTTCCATTGGGATAGATATTCCCCACCATCTCGTCGAGATAAACAAAACGTATTCTATCCCAACTCGTTTCTGCTAAGAAAAAAGTGCAGCACCGATCAATCCATGAGAGAGTATTTGTAAAATGGCTCCATTGAGTCCCATGCCAGTTATAGAACCAATTCCTATAATTATGAAACCCATATGAGATACGTAAGAATAGGCAATATGCTTTTCAAAATTGCGTTGACCAAGAATAGAAAATATCTATAAATTTTAGAATCTTACATAAATACAATCTAATGTTAAGGGAAAATAGAATTATTAAAAATAATTCTATTATTTAATATTCTATATTAAATTCTATATTAAATAATAATATAGAATATATAGAATATATATAATATTAATTAATTATAATTATAAATTTTATGCCGCCACTCGGACTCGAACCGAGATGCTCTAGCACTGCTTCCTAAGAGCAGCGTGTCTACCAATTTCACCATGGCGGCCTACCTTAAAAAAATAATAGTAAATTCATGTTGAATTGTCTATATTCAATAGAGTTTAGGAAACAATGAAGCAAAATACAGTTCCATTCATATGGAAATGTTCAAGTTCAATATCAAGAATATTCAGTTAGTATTTTCGTAAGTTCAGTTTTCATAAAAAACTTTTCCATTTACGCCTTATTTCCTTTATGAAGGAAAATAACTCGTGATAAAGACAAGATAAATTTTGACCAGAAAACTCCGTGCTCGGGAGAAGAATAATATATTTTATTTTCTCGAGTACGGAGTTTTCTCGGTAAAGAGGAATCAAATGATTCAAGGGGAGTTTTTTGTTACATATCAATAAGAAAGACCCATGCTGCGAGTTGTTTCATGCCATAAATAAACACGGACACTCAAAAAATCCGTTGGGCAAGCGGATTCACATCTCTTACAACCTACACAATCCTCGGTTCTTGGCGCGGAAGCAATTTGCTTAGCTTTACATCCGTCCCAAGGTATCATTTCTAATACATCCGTGGGACAAGCTCGTACACATTGGGTACACCCTATACATGTATCATAAATTTTTACTGAATGCGACATTGGGTCTATAAATTTCAGTTTTGAACACAAAAGATTTTCGATCTGATAAAATTTTAATTAGAAAATGATGGAAATCATATATTTTCTATTGTAGATACCAGACGAATCAATGATTTTCAAAAATTTCTAGAATCAATAGATTTTCAAATCTGTTTATGAGAAAGGGCCAAGATCCTTTGATTTACGTTTGAATAACCATGAAATATGAGTTGTACATACGAATCATGTTTATTTTCTTAATATTAAATATATTCTATTTTCATTATATTTTCATTTTTCATATATATATATATCCTAATTTATCCTAATTTAAATTGAATTTAGTATAATTCTAGTAATTCTAAATAATCCTATTCATATTCATATAGTCATATATAAAATGTAAATTCTATAAAAAAAAAAAAAAAAAATAACAAGGCTAATAATAAATAATAAGAAACTCAAATAATAAATTTAATTTCAATTAACGAGTTTTTGGTTCCCGAATATCTAACTGATCCATTAATCTCTTATAACGCACTTTATTTTTCTTTGACAAATAAGTCAATAATCGTTGACGTTTTCCCAGAATTATTCGCAGACCCCTTTGTGATAAAAAATCTCTTTTGTGCAATTCTAAATGTGAAGTAAGTCTCCGTATCTTACTGGTGAAATGGAATACTTGAAATTCAACAGACCCACTATTTTCGTCTTTTTCTTCTTGTGGAATAACTGAGATAAATGAATTTTTGACCATAAAATAAATTAAAATTTTTATTTTCTGTGAATTTTACCGATCAGGAAAAATAATAAGATTTATTATGACAGTTATTTTCATCTAGTATAAATCGAAATTGGATTTCATTTATTCATATACTAATTTGTTTTTTGTTTATGTATTTATGTTTATTTGTTTTGTATATTTTATCCAATTTTCAATTGGATTTGGATATTGGATAAAAAGGGTCTGATAAATATATGCATTCACGAAATAGAACGATTTCGTTTTACTTAAACTAAAAAGATTCTGCTACTCCTAGTGAAAATGGATACACTATGAAATCAGCATCATGTGTTAGAAATTCTAATGTTATACAGTCTATATATTTCGGCTTTCATCTACAGAATATGTCACACGATATGTAGGAAATCCACTAGAAAATATAAAAAAAAATCTAAAAAACAAAATGTTTTAATTTTGCATTTGAATTGAATTCATTCTGAATTGTGAATACATATGTATTCTTGACATACTGAAACGACTGCTGTTATTGGTATCAAACCAATAACGATTCATACAAGCTAAATCTTCTAATCGATAATTGGGCCAAAGAAACAATTTGAATTTCATTAAATTTTTTGCATCAGTGTTAATATGCTTGTTCTGATTCAAAAATTGTCCACAGTTTTTTATTTTCTTTTCATTGCAAAATCTTGGATTTCTATCCAAAACATTCCAATTCCGTGAATTGAAACAAATTCGAATTCGAAATTCTCTCCGATGCCTAGGAGATAGAATATTTTCAGGAATAAGGAAATCATAATGATTTTTGTCTTCACTAAAAAATAAGTGGCTGTATCGTGGAATGGATTTTTCAAACCCCTCTTTCTCAATATGTCTTTTTTTTGCGTATTTTCTATTTGTTTGGTGCTTCTTCTTCTCAACCAATGAAATATCCATAGTTTGATATACAATAGATTTTCCGTCCCTTCTTATAGATAGACGAATTGGTTCAATAATAAATATTCCCTTTCTTATCAATTCTGTAAGAACTAGCTCCTTTTGAATTAGCATTTCGTCTAGATTTATTTCACCTCTTTGAATCGAGGATATGGCAATTTCCTTTGGGTTTATCAGTCTAAGTAGGAAACAATATACCCTAATATTGTTCATTATTCTTTGATTCAAGGGATCAGCCCATCTTAATTGAAAAAGGAAATATTTTTTCAAAAAGGAATCTAGTTCCGTTTGTTTTTTTCTCTTATATTGAGATTTTTTTTTTTTTCTACCCTTTTGAATTTCTATGTCTAATCTTGCGTAATCTTCTTCAACAGCTTTTTTATTCTTTTGTTTTCGTAGATTCGATATAAGATTTCCTTGATCCTGTTGTTCTTGTTCTTCCTGCTTGTAATTTACTAATTCAAGATCTTTTTTATTAGACGATTCATGAGGATTTTTCTTTGTATTTCTATTTATTTTTTCATTTTTATTAAAATGAAAAAAGAGTGATTTGATTGGAATGATCCAAGGTTGAATCTTATATATGTTAAAAAGTTGCACAAATTCTGGGAAGAACCAAGATTCGAGATTGGATATAGTATTATGATTTGATGCAGTATCAGAGAACCCCTCTTGATGCATTCCCATGCAATCAAAAAAGTTTCTTTTTTGATTGCATGGTTTGATGTCTTGACGAACCGTAGTAGAAAAAAGATCTTTTTTTTTCATTTTTTTGAAATTTTTAATTTCAGTCTTAGTATTTTTATGAATCGTCATGCCAATATGTGCATTGGTCCAGATCTCAATATTCTTTCTAAAACAAAAATGAGGAATTCTACAATCAAAATATTTTCTATCCAAATTTATATTCCTATCAATAATATATCCTTTTTCTAGATAATTATTACTAGGTATACTTACTAATACATAAAATGATTCGGGTTTCGATGTATTGAAATGATATGGAATTTCTCGATCCCCGTTTATTTCAAATTCGAATGTTGATCCAGAAATATATGAATTAGGAGGACTTATGTATTTAGATGATAAAAGATCATATCTGTGATTTTTTTTCCATTTTTCTTTTTGACTCATAAAAGAATCCGCTGCATAGTTATTTTTTTTCATGGAATGAATGAATTGGGATTTTTGATATAAATCCAATTGGATTGATTCCTTGTTTTGGTTTTGAATCATACAGCGTTGATTGATTCTATTTCGCCATTCTTTAGTTACTAATCGAGACCATTTTTTTTGAGATGGATCGTATTGATAATGACCTTTTAACCAGTTTTTCCATTCGTTCATTACATACGAATGAATTTTATTATGTCTTGATTTGGAATCAAATATTCCGTGTATCATTATCATACAAGAGTCTTTTAATTTTTCCTTAAAAAAAGGAGAGTTTCCTTTATATTGAAATACAGGTCTCAAGCGATCCTTATTAAGTAATTGGGTTTGTGATAATTTGTAAAATACATATGCTTGAGATAGGGAAGATAAGTTCCAATAAGTATCGGAATTTGGATTCCTATTCTCAGTACTATAAGTATTTGAAAACAACTTTTTTCTAGTCAAACCAAAATGAAACTTCATTGTATTTTGATTTGTTTCATCAATTCCTTCTTGTTCTTTATTTCTTTTATTGTTGTAAATGGATTTCTTAAAGAGATTTTTTTTTGATTTAAAGAAAAGTTGTGCATTGATCTTAGGAATGCTAATGGTACATAGTAAAATATCTATGTATATTTTTTCAATGAATGATTTTAGAAAGTAGTGCGATTTACGCATTAATCGGATATTTTTCCTTTTTAAAATTTTCAAAGATTCCGGCCTTTTATTATCAGAAATTAGAACTATATCTTTTTTTTTTTCTTTTTCGTTTCGTTCTATTTGATTCCTGATTTTTATTGTCTTATCAGAAAGATCTTTCATTCTTCTTTCTATTAGTGAATAATTTAACCAATTTTTTGGTCGAATTCGAACAGATGATTCGCGAAGAATCTTTTGATTTTTTTGTAAATCTTTTTCGTTTTCCTTCATTTCATATACTTTTTCTGTCCTCAACTCAAAGAAAAAAATTGGATTTATTTTTTCCAATTTTTTCATTATGAGTTTGATAACTATAAATATTTTAGTGACCCATTTTGTTTTTTCTTTTCTAACTTTTAGAAATATAAAGGATTTTATTCTTTCCTTCAAAAAGTTTATAACTTGTAAAATCTTCTTTTTTACCCTTCTATTTCTTTTTTTGAGTTCTTTATAAATAGGTTCAAAAAAAGAAGGTCGTTTTCGGGGAGAACCAAAGGGAAGTTCTGCTTCCATTCCCCAGACTGTTAAAAAACAAAAATTTTGGTTTTTATATTTTGAATCTCCTCGATCTCTATGATGAGATCGTACCTTAGCTTTTCGCCAAGGTTTTAGACAGAAAGGATATAGAATCTTTATCTGAATGCCGTCTGTTAACCAATCTTGGGGAAATTCTGTTTCTGATAATTGAACACCATTATAGGTGCATTTAATATGTATTTCTCTATTCCATTCCTTCCAATCCTCGTACCACTCGGGGAATTGAAATAATAACATACGTAAAATATTTTTAGCTATTATAAATGAAGGCAATATAATGTATTTTCGAAAAAAAGATTGGATTACTAACATTAAACCTCTTATTGCTTGAAGAAATACAAAGGCATCCCAAGCTTCTGATATTTCTATACGTTCTTTTTTATCCCTTTCTTCTTTTGTCTCTTGATTTTCAAAATGGGAATCTAAAATTGTAAATTCAGATTCTCGTTCTCTACCCATCCAATTCCTCAAAATAAGATTCTTCATTTCATTAATATGAAAAGAATAAAAAAAAGATGTTTTGTCTATACGGTCCAAAAAAAGTGGGGAATGCGCATTTACTTGAAAGAGGTCCCAAATAACTGTTTTACGTCTTTGAGCGCGCATGGATCCTTTGATTA